AGAAAAAAATAGAAATCCGAAATCTATTCTTTGTGCTTATAATGCCAAAATCTCAAGTCGGCTCACTCGTCTTTTATCTTGATCCTTACAGGCCTCTTGAATATTCTATTATTTACTTCATTTTTTTTTTTTTTTTATTTGTGTGTGTAATGCGATTTTACTGTTGTCTTCTTTATTATTATTGATAGGAATTTTCTTGTTAAGACCCTATGAATCAATTCAAAAAACCTCAGATTCATACCAGAACCACGATGATTTTCAAAAAACCTTTATTTAATTGAAGTCCAAAAATTCCTTGAGTAAGAATTGTAGGATTGTCATTAGATATGATATAATGAAAAAAAATCCAAAGAAACGTTCGTCCTTTGATCAAAATAAAGATAAGCGGCGGAAGTTTAAAAGACTAAAAGTATTTCAATTTCTTCTTCCAACTCTTCCAATTTTTTTTCAGTCCGGTTGCGAGGTCTAAATATAAATATTAAGTATGAATCATAGTTCTAATACTTTAGAATCTATTTTCTATATTCCGTGCTCCAGATACTAGAATAAATATCTGACGGGGTAAAGCCATCTCTATCAAGATGACGGATCCATTTTATGTTCTGTACTATCAATAGGATCAATTCTAACAAGTCACACACTCATATTCCGGAAATACAGAAAGAAAGAAGTTTCACGGTCGAACTACCAAATCCAAATAGAATGGGCTAAAAATCAAAGACCTAACTGCTAAACTTTTTTTTCTATTGAAAAGCTAGTTAGTCGATTCTTGTAAATCTAATTCATCGAATCGAAATTTCGTCCAGTAAAATGGACGAATTATAAATCTCTAAAATAATAGAGAGAAATATCGCAAATAGAGCCATTGCAACACCCATCAAAGGAGTAGTTCCCCACCCCGGGGCTACTTTACCATATTCTGAATTCAATGGTTTCAATAAATCCCCTACAACAGTTCGTCTTGGACCAGATCTAGAACTACCCTCAACGGTTTGTGTAGCCATAAATCCTATTTTTTATTCATTGAGATTTGTTGACTTTGTATACCATTCCGCTGTAAATAAAGGATCTTACCCTATAGATCCATTGTGGTCTTGATATTCTATAATAATGGAAACAGCAACCCTAGTTGCCATCTCTATATCTGGGTTAATTGTAAGTTTTACTGGGTATGCCTTATATACTGCTTTTGGGCAACCCTCTCAACAACTAAGAGATCCATTCGAAGAACATGGGGACTAGTTGAAGTAATGAGCCCCCAATATCCCAATATTGGAGGCTCATTGCTTCAATTGAGATAATGAAAAATCATTTCGTCTTTTTAGTTGGAACTTTAGGAGGTTCTCTAAAAAAGATAGCGAAAAAAATAATTCCTAAAGTCGAGACTAAGAGGAATGTATAAACCAATGCTTCCATAGATTTGATCGTGGTTTACAATTATAGCTTTCATACCTGTTTTAGGGGGATTATCTCCCGGATAAAGAAAAAGAAAGAACAAGAGTAAAACAAAATGCAATGATTCAAATCACAACAAAAACAAAAAAAAGTCGAATCGAAAAGGAACAAATGAATGTTCTATCAGACTACCTGTCTTTTTGTAGTTGGATCTCCAAGTTTTTGGAATGCCCCAAATTCTACTTGAGCATCCAAATCTGGGTCGATACCAGCAAAAACATCTCTGAACAAGGTTCTAGCACCATGCCAAATGTGCCCGAAAAAGAAGAGCAGAGCAAACGAAGCATGTCCAAAAGTAAACCAACCCCTTGGACTGCTACGAAAAACACCATCCGATTTTAAAGTAGCACGATCTAATTCAAAAATTTCACCCAATTGAGCACGTCTAGCATATTTTTTCACAGTAGCTGGATCACTATAACTGACTCCATTTAGTTCGCCACCATAGAATTCAACAGTTACACCTACTTGTTCGACACTATACTTCGATTCTGCCCTTCGAAAAGGAACATCAGCTCTAACAATTCCGTCTCCGTCTACCAAAACAACCGGAAATGTTTCAAAAAAAGTAGGCATACGGCGTACAAAAAGTTCACGCCCCTCTTTGTCTCTAAAGATAGGATGTCCTAACCAACCGACGGCTATTCCATCTCCATTGTCCATTGAGCCCGCTCTAAACAATCCCCCTTTTGCCGGATTATTGCCGATGTAATCATAAAAAGCTAATTTTTCAGGAATTTTAGACCAAGCTTCTGATAAACTTTGATTTTCGGCTAGCCCAGCACCAACTCTTCGATATATTTCTTGCTGGAAGTATCCCTGATCCCATTGATAACGAGTGGGACCAAATAATTCAATCGGGGTAGTTGCTGAACCATACCACATAGTTCCAGCAACAACAAAAGCTGCAAAAAAGACAGCTGCGATACTACTGGAAAGGACGGTTTCAATATTTCCCATACGCAATCCTTTGTATAGACGTTGAGGTGGACGCACGCTAAGATGGAAAAGGCCCGCTAATATGCCCAATGTCCCTGCTGCAATATGATGAGAGGCTATTCCTCCCGGAACAAAAGGATCAAAACCTTCCACACCCCATGCGGGATTTACGGATTGTACCCTTCCAGTTAGTCCATAAGGATCGGACACCCATATTCCCGGACCGTACAATCCTGTTACATGAAATGCGCCAAAACCAAAACAAGCCACCCCTGCAAGAAATAAATGAATTCCAAAGATTTTTGGCAAATCCAAAGAAGGTTTTCCAGTACGTTCATCACAAAATATTTCTAGATCCCAATAGACCCAATGCCAGATAGCCGCCAAAAAGCACAAGCCTGAAAACACAATATGTGCCCCGGCCACACCTTCGTAACTCCAAATACCCGGATTCGTTATAGTCCCTCCTGTGATATTCCAACCACCCCACGAATTGGTTATTCCTAAACGAGTCATGAAGGGTATAACAAACATACCCTGTCTCCACATTGGGTCAAGAACAGGGTCAGAGGGATCAAAAACTGCTAATTCATATAGAGCCATCGAACCGGCCCAACCAGCAACCAGAGCTGTATGCATTATATGGACAGAAAGTAAACGGCCGGGATCATTTAATACAACGGTATGAACACGATACCAAGGCAAACCCATGAAAATACCTCTTATATCAACAAAAAATAGACACTATGTAACTTTATTGCACTGTAAAAAACTATACTATGGACCCTTCCCTTTCAGTAGATTATCTCGCATAAACAATTAATATTTGTTCTAGTTTTTTAGTAATAATGGAACAATTCTATTCGTAGGAACAAAAAGAAGCAGATCTATTCTATACCCGATAAGTAACAATACGCAATGGGGGGGGTGACTTTATTTTATATGAGTGTTTCTATTGGATATGGGTGTTTATATCAGTGAATGCAGACATATCCAAGGACGACCTATTCGTCAAAACTTGCCTTTATTCATTTTGTATTCTTTTTTATATATATAATTTTTATGATTTTAAAGAGAAATCGGTAAAATAAAGAAATTTGGTTGGAAAAGGAATCAATTTCCTATTATTTGTATTTTCTTGACTTTGAAAATAGGAAGATGGGAATAAAACAAATATTTGTTTGATTAAAAGTAAAAGAGTATTTTAAAAATTATACATAGAATTCTTATCACGTTTTAGCATTAAAGTAAAAGAGACAACAAAGTAAAAAAAATAGCCAACTTCATTTTTTGACTTTTATGCCTATCGGTGTGCCAAAAGTACCCTATCTTGTTCCAGGTGACGATGAAGCATCTTGGATTGACTTATACAATCGACTTTATCAAGAACGACTGCTTTTTTTAGGCCAAGAGATCAACAGTGAAATTTCCAATCAACTTGTTGGCCTTATGATATTTCTCAGTCTAGAAGACAAGAACAAAGATTTGTATCTATTGATAAACTCTCCAGGCGGAGAGGTAATTTCTGGGATGGGTATTTTTGATACTATGCAACTGATAGAAGCCGAAGTACAAACAATATGCGTAGGATTAGCCGCTTCAATGGGATCTCTTCTTTTGGTAGGAGGAGAAATTACCAAACGTCTAGCATTCCCTCGCGCTAGGGTAATGATCCATCAACCTGCTAGTTCGTTTTTTGAGGGACAAACGGTAGAATGTGTGCTGGAAGCGGATGAATTACTGAAAATGCGCAAAACGTTGACAATGATTTATGCCCAAAGAACGGGCAAACCTTTTTGGCAGATATACAAAGACATGGAAAGAGATCTTTATATGTCAGCAGAAGAAGCCCAAGCCTACGGAATTATTGATACGGTAGCCGATTCTTTGTGAATCGGCTCAAAAATGAGCAGAAAGGATTTCTCAAAACGAATGTATAGAATAATATATGGAGTATAGAATATATATATATTTTTTATCCATATATAGTCATTTAGCTATACTTAGTATAATTTTGTAAATATACTTAGTATAAGTCTATATGAATTCTAGTGATTATAGTTACAATATAATAGTGATTATAGTTACAATATAAGAGATTTTCCTTTCTCTTTTTTCGGACTCCTAACCCCCTAGTGATTCTAGTTGTTACAACCCAACCCCCATCACTCGTGATTCTAGTAGCTACTCGGATATTTTCTTTTCTGTTTTTTCGCTTCGTACCCAACCCAACCGGATTTAATAGAATATTTCTATTTAATAGAATATTTCTAATAATTAATAGATTAATAGAATCTAAATAATTCATAATCATGGGGTTAGGATTGATCTAAACCAGCTTATTATATATACAACTCACCATGCCAACTATTAAACAACTTATTAGAAACACAAGACAGCCAATCCGAAATGTCACAAAATCTCCTGCTCTTCGGGGATGCCCTCAGCGCCGAGGAACGTGTACTAGGGTGTATGTGTGACTCGTTTAGATCATAGACTATTTTATGGTTTCGATTGGTGCAAACCGAATCACCTCACTTTGCAATTTAAGATGAAAAAGACTTTCCCATTGGTAACAAATGGTTATCCATTAAGCGGGAAAAATCCTATTTCAAATAAAGAAAATTTATGCCCTAAATTTTCCCTAAATTTAGCAAGAACGGACTAAGAGGGTCAACTACCCAGCTAATCTTCATACTTAAATACCGTTACTGTATAGATAGATTTCGTTGTGAAAGACCTATTACTAGATATTTCATGGGTAGAGCCCATGAGTGTGAACTGTACAAGTTAACAAGAACATTGAATAAATGAAAATTCAATGAAGGAAGGGGCTCCGGTGTATAGAGAGGACCTCACCGTTTAAAAAGTAATCATAGAAACGATGGAACCCACCATTTCTTTATCTATTTCTATTTAATTTATTATGTTTTTTTAATACCTAGTATCAATACAATTTATTATTTCTAGGTTAAATGCTTATAAAAAAAAAAGAAACAAATCGTGGGTGGGAAGGTTAGAGTAGCAAAAGCCATTGGAATTTTTATTTTATACATTGGAAGAATCCATTTTTGTTATTAATAGACTAGGAAGGATAAAAGAATAACTGAAAGCAAAAAATCAAATAGTTATTCATCAAAGTCTCATTTATTCAATGACCAGAATTAAAAGACAATGACCAGAATTAAAAGAGGATATATCGCTCGAAAACGGAGGGCAAAAATTCGTTTATTTACATCAAGCTTTCGCGGGGCTCATTCAAGACTTACTCGAACTATTTCGCAACAGAAAATAAAAGCTTTGGTTTCGGCTCATCGGGATAGAGATAGGAAAAAAAGAGATTTTCGCGGTTTGTGGATCAGTCGAATAAATGCGGTAATTGGCGATAATAAGAAAAATGTATACTATATTTATAGTAAATTAATGCATAATCTGTACAAAAGGCAATTGCTTCTTAATCGTAAAATAGTTGCACAAATTGCTATATTAAAAGGGAATTGTCTTTTTATGATTGCCAACGAGATCAGATCATCAAAATAAAACCCGGAGATTGAACTCCGGGAAGGTGGTAGAATAGAACAGATTTGTATGATAAAATAGAATTCATATAATAAAGTCATCAAAATGAACAACCACGCTCAATAAAAAAAAAGATTTATTCTTTTTCACTAATTATCTTTTTTCTTACAACGCAACAACCCAATTGGATTGTCTTAGGTTTCAAACAAAATATCAATCCACATTTAATTTGATTTTAGATTCAAATTTAAATTCAATTGAAGAGTAATTCTATTTTTTTTTTTTTTTACGAACACTAGTAGTAGTTCTAGTGGTCGACTCGCTTTTTTCAAATTCCTTTTTTTCATTATTAACAAAAGGTGACGAATTCACAAAAGGTAACAAAGATAAAATACGAGCTTGTTTTATAGCAATTGTAATTAATCGTTGTTGTTTTAAGGTCAATCTATTGACGCGTCTAGATAATATTTTTCCTTGTTGACTAATAAATCGATAAAGTAAAATCATGTTTTTATAATCAATTCGATCCCCCGATTGGATCGGGGACAAAGGCCTACGAAAAGATCGCTTGGATTTAAGAAAGAGTCGCTTAGATTTATCCATGGTTTGTTTATTCCTATCCCCCAATCCCATTTATTATAAAATAAAGGATTTGTTTTATTTATATTCTTTATTATATATATATGTTGTTATATAATGAAATATATGCTATATAATATATATATATTATGTATATAATTTCATGTTATATATCTAATTTATATGTTATATATATAATTTATAGATTTATAGAATTTATAGAATATATCTGAAATATCATTTTTTCATCTACCTTGAAAGGGTGACACACAAGCGATCCATTTTATCTATTTCTTTATCTCTGCGTGAATCGTATGTTTGCAACAAAAGCGACAGAATTTTCTCAATTCCAATCGACTAGGCGTATTGTGTCGATTCTTTTGAGTAATATATCTGGAAATACCTGTTGATTTCTTATTAACACTCTTTTGATCACAACTGGTACATTCCAAAATAACTGTTATTCGGATATCTTTACCCTTGGCCATGAACCTCCTTTGGTTTTTTGATTCACTTAAATCTTCTATTTGGTTTTTTGATTCACTTAAATCTTCTATTTTCAGATTCGAATCGAAGAAGAAAAAAGGAACGAAAAAAAAGTAGAAGTTGATAATTCAAAATCAAATTTTGAAAGATTTTGTTCCAATTAATTTTATATAGTACAGTAATTATAATTAAGTAATACAATGATTTCTAACTATATTTCGAATCGCAGTACAGTATTTAATTTTTCAATTAAGTATCTTGTATGACATTATTGCCCCTGCCCTAGCATTCCATTTCTGGTCTCACTCTATTATTAATAGCAATGGAATTGAATTAATAATTCAATTCCATTGAAACCTGGGAAAAATTTCGAGTTTCATTGAGGCCAAATCCACCTTTCTTCTTTCTCTTTTTTTTTTCTAACTTATTCTTCTAAAAAAAAAGAAATAAATAAAGAAGAAGGAATTAATCACAGATATTTGATTGGATCTCTAATCTTCGTCACCCCTTTCCGTGCCAATAATTAGAATGAAAAAAATGGGAATATCAATGCATCCGGGAATAAACGATTGATTTCTATCAAGAGACCCGCTAAAATCCCGAACCATAGAGTGCTTACCACTGGTGCCACAGAGAGATATGTTTTTAGATCTCGCATTTCAAATCCTCCTTCTTTTTTTTTCTTGTAATTTGTAATACATAATTACATATAGGAATATGATCAAATGGTTTTTTTATTAATAACCACTTGTATTTGTCTTGTCGGGAGAAGTCCCAATTCAAATTGAATTGTACAACAATTCATTAGATATTTTTTTATTTTTATAGAGTATTCTTTTTCTTTTTTTTAATAATATAATTATATTATATTTATATTCTCATATTTAACTATATTATATTATTCTTTCTTATTCTATAATTCTATAGAATATTTTTCTTTTTTTATATTATATAAATATCATAGGATATGAAACTAAAAAAAAGAAAAAAATGACAGGATAGAAGGATATATGATATATATAACGGAAAAATGTGGAAAACAAGATAAAGATTCTTTACAATGACATTGGAAACCAATGGAAAGGGATGTAGCGCAGCTTGGTAGCGCGTTTGTTTTGGGTACAAAATGTCACGGGTTCAAATCCTGTCATCCCTATCCCTAACTATTAGTTATCGTATGAGCAGTAACAAGAGATCAATTGAGACCGATTCAAATTGTACATACATACTCAATAGTTATCTATACTTATAGTTAACTATAGATAACTATTGAGAAAGTTAGTATATGCATGCAAGATGTATTGGCATCACAAAAATATTTATTTTGAAAATAAAGCGCTCTTAGTTCAGTTCGGTAGAACGCGGGTCTCCAAAACCCGATGTCGTAGGTTCAAATCCTACAGAGCGTGATTCCATTCTTGTTAGATTGAGAATGACACTGAAATAATGGAATAACAGTCTAATCTAAAGTCTGAATTTGACCCCCTGTGAATTAGGATTAAAACAAAGAAATAGGAGGTCAATAAACAAAAGAAATGTTACTTAATCAAAGGTCCAACTGATCACCACGTCGGTATTGTAAATATGCAGTTACAAATAATCCAGCCAAAGTAATAGGAATTAGACCTAACACGATTCCAAATAGAAAAACTTCAATCATTTGAATTTGTTTGAAAGGAAAAGAAAAAAGGGGGGTAATATCTATCCTTAAATATGAATCTGTATTGACTATGAATCTCAATGACCAAGAATTGGCAATTGACATGATAAGGAACTCTAGAATATCTATAATATCTCAAAATTTCCAATTCATTTCAAAATTTCAAATCAAATAAGTCGTATCTTATTCAGACTAATAAATAGACCCGAGGTTATAGTTAAAACCGCTAGTAAAAAACCGAAATAACTAGTTATAGTCGGCATAAGGAAACTAAATGAAATATGTTCTTTTTTTACATATGTTTATAAAGCACTTCCCTAAGTTTCCTTTTTTGAGACAAAAATAGGAAAATAAGCAAAAAATACCACTTGAAAGATACAATTGAAAATTATTGATTCATCAATCAATTATGACAGACGAACAAAAAGAAAAATATATTTACATAGGTAAGAAATCAATTCATCATCTCTGACATCTACCCATCCTGTGATTCCAAATCAACAGATTTATTAAGCAACTCGTGAGTTGAGTAAACTAATCTAATGAAAATATTTGCATTTTTTTTCTTTCTATTTATTATTTATATTTGAAATATAATAAAAGAAAAAAATAATTAAAATAAATTTGAATATGAATTCAAAAATAAAGAATAAAAACTTTCTTGTTTAACTTCATTCAACTTTGAATTAATATGGAATAAAATGGTAAAAATATCTATGTCGACCCCCCTCTTTTTTGTATCTAATTTGTTCTATTTTCATTGTTTACTTTAGAACAAAAGAAGACAGTGACCTTAGAATGCCCTTTACTTGTTGACTTTGATTTTCACTTATTTATTAGATTTAGTAATGAGTCCCATTCTTCTAATATCTAGAACGAAAAGAAAAAGGTATCAGATCACTCGGAACTAGGGTTCCGCGGTTTTTTTGTCTTTTCATTATATTTAAAAATAAAGCTCTATCCTTGTAATTAAGTAATTAAGCCAAGAAAGAGCATTAGCCTTTTTGTGTTTAATACAAGAACAACTAATCTGATTTTGAAGAAAAAGAAATGGTATTAGTTATTATTTTTAGTATCTATTACGGCTATTATTGTTACGAGTTACTAGACGACTAACCAATTCAATTCTTTAAAATGAAAAAAGAGGGGGTTCTAACAAAAAACATCTTCGACAACCACAAAAAGCATATTTCTAGATTTCGCATCTAATTGAATTGTCGAAATCTGATAATTTCCTCCATGAATTATTAGAAACCTATTCGCCCTATTCACTTTTTAATTAATCCTCAGTTTCTAGTCCGAAGCTAATAATGAATGTGGAGAACCCTCATCTTATACTTTCAAACTTTGAGGAATTTTCTA